TTTGGTGCTTCGACTCTTACATAAAGTTCTTGCTTAGCCAATTCAAAAGTTGGAGAAGGTTTTTTACTAATAAATCGATAGTCAAAATCATTCCATTCAGGGTCTTTTATTCTACCAAAGCGTCGAATTTCTAAATTCTCATAGGGTCCCCCTGGAATTCCTTCCAGAGCCTGTTGGATAATTTTTATGGATTCTGTCATTTCACTGATTCGTACTAAATACCGAGCTAATGAATCCCCTTCTTTTTGCCATTGAATCTCCCAATCAAATTCGTCGTAAGACTCATAACGATCAATTTTACGAAGATCCCACTGTATTCCGGAAGCTCGTAGCATTGGGCCCGATAAACCCCAATTTAGTGCTTCTTCTGCGCGAATAATGCCTACGCCTTCAACTCGTTCTAAAAAAATAGGATTCCGCGTAATAAGCTTTTGATATTCAGCAACCGCGGTTAAAAAATAATCGCAAAAATCCAAACATTTATCTATCCAGCCATGAGGTAGATCAGCAGCTACTCCTCCGATACGAAAATAATTATGCATCATGCGCATACCGGTAGCAGCTTCGAACAAGTCATATATTAACTCTCGTTCTCGAAAAATATAGAAGAAAGGGGTCTGTGCCCCAATATCTGCCATAAAAGGGCCAAGCCATAACAAATGAGAAGCGATACGACTTAACTCCAACATAATAGCTCTGATATAGCTAGCCCTTTTAGGTACTTGAATATTGCCTAGCTGTTCGGGTCCATTTACGGTTATTGCTTCTGTGAACATAGTAGCTAAATAATCCCAACGCGTTACATAAGGCAAATATTGTATAATTGTTCGATTTTCCGCAATTTTCTCCATCCCTCTATGTAAATAACCCAGTATTGGTTCACAATCAATAACATTTTCACCATCGAGAGTAACAATCAGTCGAAGAACACCATGCATTGATGGGTGGTGAGGGCCCATATTGACTATCATGAGGTCTTTTCTTGTAGTTGGTGCAATCATAAGTTTTTTCCCGAGTCGTTCTTCCATGCATTGCTGAAAGTAAAAAGAAGTTCATCAAAATTTAAACGACTAAGCTCAAATGGTATCACGCTTCAAATTAACGAGTTTTTATCTCTCGAATATTTAACTCACTAATTAATTCTTTATAGCGTCTTCTATTTTTTTTTGACAAATAGGCCAGCAGTCGTTGGCGTTTTCCCAAAATTTTCCGCAAACCTCTCTGGGATGAAGAGTCTTTTTTGTGCAATTCCAAATGTGAAGTAAGTCTTCTTATCTTAGTGGTAAAACTGAATACTTGAAATTCAACAGACCCTCTGTTTTCTTCGTTTTCTTTTTGAGAAATAACCGAAATGAATGAATTTGTTACCATAAAAAAATCCCCTTTCCCTTTTTACAGATATGGATTTTATTGATCAGTAATAATAATGCCATTAATTGGAATCTGGTATATACAATAATCTAATCCAAATTTCTTTATGAACTCCTAATTTTCTGAATTCAAATCAATTAATCCAATTTCTAATTGGATTTAGATAGGGATAGAAAAGGATTGGTACATTTTCGCATCGAAGAATTTAGACCTAAAACAAAGAAGGTTCTGTTGATTCATTTCGAGATCTAATCGAGACATTATTCATTTCCTATTGGATATTAGAATGAAATGTGAGACAAGACATGTGATCTATGTATTTGTTTGCTTTGATATACCCTATTATATATATAGGGTATAGAATATATAGAAAAAGTGTATTATCCACGAAATGTCAAAATTTCAATCGTGGATACAGATGTATTCTTAACATACTGAAACGACTGCCATTATTGGTATCAAACCAATAACGATTCATACAAGCTAAATCCTCTAATCGATAATTAGGCCAAAGAAAGAGCTTTAATTTCATTAATTGATTTTTCTCTCTATCAAAATGGTTACTGTCATGCGAAACTTGGCTGCTGTCTTTTACGTCCTTTGCATTCCAAAATACTTGATTTCTATCTTCACCATTTCTATTCTTTGAATTAAAACAACTTAGAATTTTCAACTTTCTACGACGTCTAAACGAGAAAATATTTTCAGGAACAAGCAAATCCAAATGATTTTTGTCTCTATTTTCAGTTATTCTTTGGTGTGATGAAATAGTTTCATCAAAATTCTTCTTAGAAACATATCTTTGTTCTTGATATTTTTGATTAGTTTGGTGCTTACTCTTATGAACCAATGAAATACCTATGGTTTGATACATAATAAATTGTGCATCGTTTTTTCCAAACAGACGAATGGGTTCTATAATCAATATTCCCTTTTTCATCAATTGGTTAAGAGTTAAATTCTTCTCAATCAGCATTATATCCAAACTCATTTCTCTATTTTGAATCGAGGGTATAGTAATTTGGGTTGGATCTATCAGTCTAAGCAGGAGACAATATACCTTGACATTATTGATCAGTCTTTGATTCAAAGTATCGTCCCATCTCAATTGAAAAAGCAAATAACGTTTCAGGAAGAAATCTAGTTCTGCTCTCGCGCTGCTTTTGTATTGTTTTTTCTTTTTCCCCTTTTTCATGTCTGATCTTGCATAATTTTCTTCACTATCTTTTTGTTGTGAGAGAACGGATCCAAGATTTCCTGGACTTGTGGGTTCTTTTTCTCCTTGATTTCGATGCTTTTTATTCGATGGTATCAAAAAACTTCCTTTTTGCTTTTGATTTATTTTTTTATTTTCACTACTATTTTCATTTTTATTCAAATTTGAAAGAAGTAATTTGCTTGGTATAAACCAAGGTTTGCTTTTATATGCTTTATAAAGTAACACAAATTCTGGGAAGAACCAAGGTTCCAAATTCGCTATGCGACACTTTAGCATTTTTTCATTCATTCCCATCCAATCAAAAAATACTTTGTCAGAGTTTGGTGGATTGATTTCTGGAATCATAAGGTAAAAAAGATCTTTTTTAGGAATTATTTGAGTATTTTGATTCCCATTGCTGACCCAGGCCTCAATATCGCCTTTTTGTTTAAGATCAAAATTGAGAATGTTCCAATCAAAATATTTTCTATCGACCGTTTTTTCCATATATAGAATATGGACCTTTCCTAGATAATTATCGATAGGGATGTTCCTCAGTATATTTTCTTTATGCGTGTTATAAGAAATCTCTTGTTTCTTACGTTCTTGAAACGGAGATCTATAAAAAAAGTATTCCGTTTTATTTTCATAATTAAGAAATTTATATGATAAAAGATCATATTTATAGTATTTTTGCAAATTCTCTTTTCTTTTTTGATTAGATAATGAATATACTTCAATTTGTTTTTGTTTTTTGAAATCAATTAATTGGTCTTTTTCATATGAATGCCTTTTGCTAAAATTTTCCTTTTTACGCTGATGAACTGTATTGCGCCATTTTTCTGGTATTAATCTATACCATCTGCTCTGAGATAAATTGTATTGATAATATCCTCTTAACCACTTTTTCCATTGATTCATTTCATAACTCGGAAGTTTCTTATCCCCTAATTTCGAATCAACCATTCCTTGTGTTTCAAAAGAATCCTTTATTTCAGGCAGGGGGATTCCTTGAGATTGAAGAACAGCTCTTAATTTATACGAGTTACTAACTTGGATTTGTGATAATTTGAAAAATACATATGCTTGTGACACGTAGGATAAGTCATAAAAAATAGGTGAATTTTTTTGACTATTACTAATATTATCAAGTGACTTTTTTATAGTCGAAATAAATGGAATTAGATTTTTCTTAATTTTATTAATTCTTTCTTGTTTTCTTTCATTATTGTAAAGGGATTTATCAATAATTTTTTTTGTTGATTCAAGAAAAAGTTCTGTATTCATTCTGGGAATATTAATGATACATAAAAATATATCTGTGTAGATTCTTTCAATGAAAAATTTCAAAAAAAGAGGTAATTTAGAGATTAATTGAGCATTTCTTTTTTTGAATATTTGCCATTTTTCGAATCTTTTAGCATTATAACTTGTTTTTTTAAGACTAATATTATTTATTCTTGGAGTTACTTTTTTTTGCTCTTTTATAATTCTTTCTATTTGATTTCGAATTGTACTTGTTCTAGTAGTCAAATCCTTGATTTTTTTTTCTGTTAATGAAGAATTTGTCCAATTCGTAGATGCAATTTTACTAAACGATTTGTGAATTAGCTGATTGCTTATTATAGAATCTTTTTCTTCTTTAATTTCACTTGATTCATATACTTCTCTTCCTGTTAATCGAAATAACAGAATTTTTGAAAGTTCTTTTATTATTTTTTTTATAAAAATAACACTTTCGATAACCCATTCTTTTGTTTCTTTTAAAACTTTTCGAAGTAATTTTATTTTTCTTTTAAAAACTATTAGAACTCGAGAAGACTTCTTTTTAAATTTTCCAATTTTTTTTTCAATTTCCTTAAAAATGGGTTTCAAAAAGGAAGGTCCTTTTCGGGGCGAACCAAAAGGAAGTTCAGTTTCCATTCCCCAAACTGTTAAAAAACAAAAATCATCTTTTTCTTTTTTCTTTTTCATTAAACCTTTCTTAGATGATCGTAGTTTCGATTTGTGCCAAGGTTTCAGACGGAAAGGAAATAAGATTTTTATCTGAATACCGTCTGTCAACCAATTTTTCGGAAATTCTGTTTCGGATAATGGAACACCATTATAGGTACATTTAACATGCATCTCTCTATTCCATTCCTGTAAATCCTCAAACCATTCGGGAAATTGAAATAGGAACATGCGTCCACTATTTTTTGCAATTAGCAATGAAGGTAATACAATATATTTTCTAAAAATAGATTGAGTTAGTAACATGCAACCTCTTATTACTTGTGTAACTGGAATGGTATCCCAGGCCTCTGCTATCTGTATTCGCTCTTTCTCCGTTCTTTCCTTCGTCTCTTTTTCTTCTTCTCTTTTTCTTTCTTCTTCTGTATACTCTACAATTTTGAATGCTTCCCCTTTCCCTACCCAATTTCGAAAAATT